TTTTACCATGTTTGTGAAAAATGAACTTAATTAGATTATTATATTACGAACATATAGTATTTATTAACCTTTCAAAGATATAATAAAAAGGGGGAATCACTTAATTTCCTTTTCCCGCCTTACCGGCCGACACAATATTTTTTATCATTAGATCTATCATTAAATTTTTGTCTATACTAAATAGAATAGAAGTTTTTTGTTGATTTAGTATTTCATAAAAAAAAAAAAAGAAAACTACTATAAATATACTATTAATTAATTAATATATATATTAATTAATTTTATATATATATAGAAATAACAATATATATGTAAACTAATAATAGGAATTTTCAACGAATAGAATCAAGAAGGACAAGATCGACACAAGAAAAGGAATTTTAGACATCCTTTTCTTGTGTCGAAGACTAGCAAGACAAATAAAACTCCCTATAGTCCCTAAATTTTGTTGTGTCGCCGATTTATGGTTCCCTCTTTTTTTTGCGCTTGCTTTCCTTATCTTATTTTAGTATATAGTCAAATTTTTCCATTCTAATAGAAAAAAACTCTTGATTATTGCTACATTCTATCAATTTTAATTGGTCAATAACGACAGAGTTACATCACACCCCGTCCCATAAAAAATTTGTATTGAAAAAAAAAGAAAAGGGGTAAAGCGAGTTCTTCTCAATATACATACTAGGATTAGGACTATGATACAAGTAATTCCTGACATACGGTCGAAAATAAATAAAAAATCTAAAGAGAGGCTAAAGGCTTTTCATAAATTTTTTGGTTCTTTTTTACGACTTTTATAAAGCTAAATAGACAGATCTAAAAATTCATTTCGGATAATTGAACCTTCTCAAACTGTTTCTTTTTAAGAACCAAAAAGATTTGTGCCAAAACAACCGATCCTAAGAAGAACAAAAGTCCTTGGACACGTAATGGATCTTGAAGTACTATTTCCGCATCCCCCTGACCAAATCCACCCACATTAGGATTACTCGTTAACGGTTGATCGAGTTTAATGGATTCGCCCTCTGAAACAAGAAGTTCTAGGCCTCGAGGAATAATATCAATCACTTGGCGTCCATTCGATGCATCCACTATGGTTATTTCGTATCCCCCTTTTTCTTTTCGTAAAATTTTGCTTATTATCCCTCCTGCTGTAGCATTATAAACTGTATTGTTACTTTTGCTACCATCAGGATAAATCTGACCCCGTCCCCTGTTTCCGCCTACGTATATAGGATATTTTAAGAAGTGAACATCTTTATTAGTAGCAGGGTCTGGGGCAAGAATAGGAAAGGTTATTTCACTATATTTTTGACCAGGAACAGGACCTATCACAAGAATATTTTTATTATTGGGGCGATAATTCTGAAAAGACAGATTTCCTATCTTTTCTTTCATCTCGGGTGAAATACGATCAGGGGGGGCTAATTCAAACCCCTCCGGTAAAATAAGAACTGCTCCCACATTCAAAGCTCCTTTTTTACCATTAGCTAGAACTTGTTTTAGTTGCATATCATAAGGAATTTTAACGACAGCTTCAAATACAGTATCAGGAAGTACCGCTTGTGGAACCTCAATATCCACGGGCTTATTAGCTAAATGGCAATTGGCACATACAATACGCCCGGTTGCCTCTCGTGGATTTTCATAATTCTGCTGGGCAAAAATCGGATATGCACTTGAAATGGATGCCCAAGTTATTATATATATCATGAGTGAGACAGATATGGAGCGAGTAATCTCTTCCCTTATCCAAGAAAAGGTTTTTCTAGTTTGCATGGTCCAATCATTTATCCCGAAAATTTCTACAATAAAGTTAGGTAGGTTGATAATATACTTCCCTAGCCACAATTCTGCTATTTACGTTTACAGAAAAAATAAAATTTTTTTGTTTAAATATACAAGGAATACCTCATGGGTAAAAAGAGTAAAGTAAATACGACTTTGATTTGGTTATGATGTATAAGGTAAGAAAGATTAGAATTGGATCAGTGAATCGTTTTTTAGTCATTTAGTGCATGATAAATCACTACAAGTGATGGAGATACACGATTTAAATAACGAAAGATCCAATATTTAAAAATTGTATCAAGAATGACAGGAAAGGTAGAAACTAGACCAGATAAAATTTGCTCATAATGAGCAAACCCAAAATCTTTGTAAATATAACCAATCATTAGTTCCCAACCGTGAGGCGAATGGAATCCGATACATAAATCAGTTAATAAAAGAATAGAAAAAGCTTTAATTGTATCACTTAAATTATATAGGAATTCTTGAACCCAAGAATTCAGAATAAAAAGCTTTTCCTTACCCCAAAAGGAATAACCACTTAGAATAACGAAAGATATTAGATTTGTCGAGAAATGCAAGATTGTATGGATACGATACTCATTGTGGATCTTGATGAATTGGATCGTTTCTTTGTGGATTCCTAGACGAAATTGTTGTAAATCGGTTTCTGGGTATTCCTTTATCATTTCATCCAGCTGGAATAGTTCCTCTAATTGTATGAATTTTTCTAGAACACTTTTTTCTTGAATATCATTCAAAAAGGTTTCGCATTGTCTAGTATTCCACCAATTAGTAATCCAAGTTTTCAAACTTTGATTACAGCAGAGAGAGATCAACCAGGGCAAAAAGACTATAGATGTAAAATAAAAAAAAGGAATGAATGCTTTCTTTTTTGCCATTTTGAATCTGTGAATTATTAATGAACCTGCTTCATTTGTTGATTCTATTAGATCTAATATTTCTATCGAGCATGAGTTTCTATTATAATTCGAATAGAATGTATTCAACCTATGAATCCATTTTCTCTTTTTCTTTTGATTCAATACTCAGTCTTTGCTTTGAATCTATAAAGAATACAGAAATAGACTCAGAATACACTTCCAATTTGAATCAAAAAAAATTTTTGTTTCTAGGATGTTATTCCGACTTTTTTCGATCAATACTAAAAGAACGTTTTCAAATTTCTATACGAAGAAACTCCTTTTCTATCAAATAAATAAAAAAAAAAAAAAAAAAATGAGCCTAAAAGAATAGATGAATGTTCAATCGAAAAAAAACTAAAGAAATTCTTTAGTTTTTTCTTCCTACTGCCAAAGCTTTTAGTCTTTTAAAATTAATTCATTTCAAAAAACTTCAATTGGTACACGCAAGAAGTAAGCCAATTCAGCAGCTTTTTGCTCAATTTCTCGTGTAGTAAAATTCTCATCAGTACGAATTAAAGGAATAGCCCCTTGACCTCGAATTTCCATATAAAGGACACGCCGAGCAGAAACACCCTCTTTAACTTCTATTCTGATGGACTGAATATCTTTCATAAGGAATCGTAAAAAGATGCGACGACTTTTTCCAGGAAATCCCCAACGAAAAATACGCACTATTCCTTCTTTTCGGTCGAAAAGATCATAACCACTACCCACATTCCACAAAATAGTGCACCACAAATAGCAACTAATAAAGAGACCTGCGATCCCATAGAAAGACATCACAATCCCTTGCGGAAAAAAAACGATTTGCTGAGACGGAAATAACGATATAAAATTTCTACCAAGATAACTGGAAGTTCCAACCAATAAGAATCCTAATGAACCTAAAAAAAGTATAAAGGCCCAGAAGAAATTACTTGTTTTTCGAGACCCCGTTATAAATTCTATCCATATAGATTCTGATCGCCAACTCATATATATTAGATCCAGTTATACAATTTTTTGGAATTGAGAAAATATGACTTTCCTTTTTTTTTCAAAGTGACTCTCATCAACTATTTTGTTGTGAACCTTTACCTTAGGAGTAATTCCTAGAGTTTTTATATCTAAAAAAATAACATCTCCTTCCTTTATATGATCCCTATAGCTATATACATACAAATAAATACATTGACTTGAATTTCATACATCGGCCCGATGATGATACTTTTTTTCAAAATAGCGCAAATTTTTTTACCCATATAATACGTTTACACATGCATAAGAGCTTTTTTTTATTTATGTTTGTAGGAATCTATGTGTTATAAATATTCTACCAAATGGGTCTTATTAAATCGAAGTTTTAAAAATAAAAAAAGGAGTGATACGATTAGGTCTCATCCGATCTAAAAAATTTTATTTTTTTGAATATGAAGAAATAAAGAAGCCATTGCAAGTGCCGGAAAGACTAGGCCTACTAAAGGCACAAAAATAGAGGGTAAGTTGTTGAAAGTTGTCATAAAATGGGTACCTCAATTTAATATTTGTACCTGTTATTGTTATATTCTGAATTATAAAGATATATTAGAATATCTTGTATTTTTATTATTTCTATTATATATATTATATAATTATACTTAAGTATCTTTAAGTAAATATATATCTAATACAAATATAGAACCTAATAGAAATATAAAAAAATAGGTAGAAGAAGCGCCAAACTAAATAAATGGACTTATTCATCTTTCAAAATAAACAAAATAAAATAAAATAGATGTATCATAATCCCTATGATTCTTTTTGTTCTTTTTGTCTTCTATGTAGTCATTAATAAAGAAAAATTTTTATTCCATTACAAATTTCTACACAATTTATTAGAATCTGATCCAAAAACAGGGAGTTTTCGGGAAATGCAAAAAGATGGAAGACTCTCTATAGATCTGTATATATCTCTATTTGAGATATCTAGACATAATGCAAGCAAGAGAGGAAAATGAACTTTGTTTTATTTGTATAGTCGAAATTTAACTTCCCGAAAGAAAAAATTCACTTTTTATCTTGTTGATAGAGGTTTACTGAGTAGTAAACAAAAAAAGGATTCTAAATAAAAATGCATTTTTAGGGGTTTTCGTTTAATTCTGATAAGCTAACTGTTCTATTTGATTTAATTTTTGTTCAAAGGAAAAAAAGCATGGAGCTGAAATAACTCACTCAGAACACCTTTTAAAGTATTACGGGGTACAATTGCATCCAACATGCCCTTACGTAATAAAGATTCAGCCGCCTGTGAACCTTCAGGCATGGCTT